GAACTATTTGTTTCAATTTGTATCTTTCTACCCGTAATAGGGATTGGTATTTATCCTGATTTCGTTCTCTCGTTATCAGTTGACAGGGTACAAGCTATCCTATCTAATTACTTTTATAGATAGTGTTTCATTAATGAGACAAAAAGTCTTATAATTCTTTAATTTTAAGATTTTTTTTAAAATCGTTCGCTGTACAATGCAAAAAAATAAAGTGAATTAGAATTGTAATGAGATGCATTTCGAGTTTTTGTTTTGACAGTTTGTCAAAACAAAAACTCGAACAAGCAAACTTTCGTTATATATGGGACGATATTCTTATGTATTTTTCATGTAGCTTATTCAATTAGATGTTAATGTGAATGAACCATAACTATGTAAACCTATTCCTAATAGATTGACCCCAAAATAGCATATCCAAATTATAAAAAATCCTATAGAAGCTATAAGTGCCGAATTCGTACCTTGTAAACTTTGATTTGTTCTAGTATGTGAATAAATCGCGAATATGGTCCAAGTAATAAATGCCCAAGTTTCCTTCGGGTCCCAACTCCAATAAGATCCCCATGCTTCATTAGCCCATACTGCTCCACAAAGAATGCCTATGGTTAAAAAGGTAAACCCTAAACTAATCATACGATAACTCCAAAAATCCAAACGCTGAGTCAATTGATATTTGTAATAATTTCGAAATGAAAGAAAAGAAGTGTTTTTAAAAACGCTTCTTCTTTTTTCATTCAAGTATTTAATCTCACCAAAGAAAAATGATCTAATTAAGAAATTATTGCTTTTACAAAAAAAATGGATGTTGTTTCGAAATGTAATGACTAGAAGAGCGATTGATAATAACGATCCGCATAAAAGAGCTGCATAGCTCAATAACATCATACTTACGTGCATCATTAACCACTGAGATTGTAGAGCAGGTACTAATATTGCGGATTGATGCATTTCAGTTGAAAGACCCGACGTAGCGAAGCCTTGAGTAAAAATAGTACTTGGGGTAGTTATTGTGCTTAAATAATTTTTATGGTTCAATTTCTTGGAAATTATATGAATAATAAAGAAACTACATGAAAGGAAGATTAATGACTCGTATAAATTACTTAACGGAAAATGTCCTGAAGAAATCCAACGAGAAACTAATAATCCTATTATAGAGAAAAAGGTGGCTATCATCCCTTTTTCCGATGAATCACGTAATCCTACGATTTCGTAGACTAATAAGTTCATGAAATGAATCGTAATCACAATTGAAATGATCGAAAAAGAGATATGAGTTAATATATGTTCTAAAGTCACAAATATCATAAAAAAGGGTGTCCCATTACAGAATTGAAATCGGAAATTGAATACATTATAGGATACATTGTGTCTCTTTTATAGGATGCCGCCACTCGGACTCGAACCGAGATGCTCTAGCACTGCTTCCTAAGAGCAGCGTGTCTACCGATTTCACCATGGCGGCTTACTTGAAATAATAATATTCATTTCATGTTGAATCGTCAAGAACCAAGGATTCAATATAGTTTAGGAAACATTAGAATCGATGAAAAAAGACTCGTTTAAATTCATATTTGAATCTTCAATAAAATAATCCTTAGTTAGTATCGTCCTAGGTTCAGTTTTAACAATCAACTTTCACGTACTATAAACTAAGTTCCCCCGATACAGTTGAAATTTCGATAGTTTTGCTCTCAGTAGAGGTATAGAATTAAGAATTGTCCTTTTTCTTTCTATTTTTTTGATGATTTGTTTTTCATTTATCCGATTTCATCGGATAAATGAAAAAGATTGATTTTTTTTTTTCAATGAAAAAAAATCAAATAACTAAGATCTCATATGTATTACAATTTCATCACTAAATCCATTTGGAATTTTTCTAACGATTCCGATACTTTAGTATCATTAAGTATTAATACTCTTCATTGTGTATATGTATATAATATAAATAAGGTAAGATTTACCAAACCAATTAAGTTTTAGGTTAGGCATATAACAAAATAAAAGAATTTTAATTTCTATGACAATTGTACTATTCACAATAGAAAATCTTAATCCTATTTTTCTATTGTGAAAAGTTAATGGATAGGGAAAAATACTATTCTTAATAAGAACCCAATATACAGAAAACTCTTATTCTACATACCACAGCAGCTAGTTCTAACTAATATTGAGTAGTTCAATACATTAATTAATGTGAATCGTTCATCTTAAAAAATTTTCAGTTCTTCGGACTATGTCAATTCCAATTATCCCAAGACTTTATTATTTGTTTGTCGCACAAAAAAACTTTTTGAATGTCCGGTAGAAACCGATTTCGCTAAAGAAAAAGCTTTTACTGCAGTTAAATATCCTTTTTTCTTCCAAATATTCCTACGAATATGTTTTTTTGACATAGAAATACATTTTTTTGGAACTGCCATTCGAAAAAGGGTTACTCATTTTTATTTATCGTTGTATGTGAAAGACATGTATTGTTCGGAATAGATCGTTTTTTTTAATCATTATCTATACTTTATTCTGTGAATAATAGTTTTTTTTAACTTTCAACATTTAACATAAAAAAACAAATAACATTTTATTTTTTTTTATTTTTGTTTATTGTTCTTTTCGAAAGAGATAAGAATTGGTGAATCGGAAACAATTATTAATTATAAAAAAAATATCAATTTGTTTGTTTTCTTATGGAACATACATATCAATATGCATGGATAATACCTTTTCTTCCACTTACAGTTACTATGTCAATAGGATTTGGACTTATACTTATTCCGACAGCAACAAAAAATATTCGTCGTATATGGGTTTTTCCTAGTATTTTTCTGTTAAGTATAGCTATGGGATTTTCGGCCAATCTGTCTATTCAACAAATAAATGGAAGTTTTATTTATCAATATCTATGGTCTTGGACCATAGATATTGATTTTTCCTTAGAGTTTGGATATTTGATCGATCCACTTACTTCTATTATGTCAATACTAATTACTACTGTTGGAGTCATGATTCTTATTTATAGTGACAATTATATGTCTCACGACCAAGGATATTTGAGATTTTTTGCTTATATGAGTTTTTCCAATACTTCCATGTTGGGATTAGTTACTAGTTCTAATTTGATACAAATTCATATTTTTTGGGAACTAGTGGGAATGTGTTCATATTTATTAATAGGGTTTTGGTTCACACGACCGATTGCTGCAAGTGCTTGTCAAAAAGCTTTTGTAACTAATCGTGTAGGAGATTTTGGTTTATTATTAGGAATCTTAGGTCTTTATTGGATAACAGGTAGTTTGGAATTTCGGGATTTGTTCGAAATAGCTAATAACTTGATCCATAATAATGGGGTCAGTTCCTTATTTGCTACTTTGTGTGCCTCTTTATTATTTGTCGGTGCAGTTGCTAAATCTGCACAATTCCCCCTCCACGTATGGTTACCTGATGCCATGGAAGGACCTACTCCTATCTCGGCCCTTATACACGCTGCTACTATGGTAGCAGCAGGAATTTTTCTTGTAGCTCGGCTTATTCCTCTTTTCATAGACATACCTTATATAATGAATTTCATTTCTTTAACAGGTATAATAACAGTACTATTAGGAGCTACTTTTTCTCTTGCTCAAAGAGACATTAAAAGAAGTTTAGCCTATTCTACAATGTCTCAATTAGGTTATATTATGTTAGCTCTAGGTATAGGTTCTTATCGAGCGGCTTTATTCCATTTGATCACTCATGCCTATTCTAAAGCTTTATTGTTTTTGGGATCTGGATCTATTATTCATTCAATGGAACCTATTGTTGGATATTCACCAGAAAAAAGTCAGAATATGGTTCTTATGGGTGGTTTAACAAGATATGTTCCAATTACAAGAACTACTTTTTTATTAGGTACACTTTCTCTTTGTGGTATTCCACCTCTTGCTTGTTTTTGGTCCAAAGATGAAATTCTTAATGATACTTGGTTATATTCACCAATTTTTGCAATAATACCTTGTTTCACAATAGGATTAACCGCATTTTATATGTTTCGGGTATATTTACTTACCTTTGATGGGTATTTGCGTGTTTATTTTCAAAATCACAGTAGCACTAAAAATAATTTGTTCTATTCAATATCTCTATGGGGAAAAGAAGCACCAAAAACAGTCAATAAAAATTTACTTTTATCAACAATGAATAAAAAGGTTTACTTTTTTTCAAAAGATACATATAAAATCATTGATAATGATAAGATACGATACTTTAGTACTTACTTTGGAAATAAATATACTTCCATGTATCCTCATGAATCAGACAATACTATGCTATTTCCTCTGCTTGTATTGGTACTATTTACTTTGTTCGTTGGATCAATAGGAATTTCTTTTGATCAAGGAGTAATGGATTTTGATATATTATCGAAATGGTTAACCCCATCCCAAAATCTTTTCCATCCAAATTCGAATTATTCTGTGAATTGGTATGAATTTTTTACAAATTCAATTTTTTCAGTAAGTATAGCCATTTTAGGATTATTCATAGCATATATTTTATATGGGTCTGTTTATTCATTTTTCCACAATTTGGACTTAATCAATTCATTTGTAAAAGGGAGCCCTAAGAGAATTATCTTGGACCAAATAAAAAGTGTTATATACAATTGGTCATATAATCGTGGTTACATAGATATTTTTTATACTAGGGTTTTAGCCATGGGTATAAGAGGATTAACCGAGCTAACTCAGTTTTTTGATAGACATATAATTGATGGAATTACAAATGGAGTTGGTCTTACAAGTTCCCTTATAGGTGAAGGTATCAGATATATGGGGGGGGGACGAATCTCGTCTTATTTATTTTTATATTTTTTTTATGTATCAATATTTTTATTATTTTTTTTGTTCATTGGTATAAACCCAATAATTATACAGGTCTCCATGGGATAATTTTTTTGTCGTGTACAAAGACATTTTTCGTTCTATCATTTCCGAAAAAGTCGATAAACTAGGTGGATATGTAAAAGA